AAAACTTTATTTTAAAAAAAAAATCTACTAACTTTAGAAAAAAAAAATTAACTTGGCTTTACAAATAGGGCCAATTTTGGCGAAAAAAAAATGCCTTTTTTGGTGAATTTTTGGCACTTTTTTTCGGCCATTTGGGGGGGGGTGTTTTTGACAAATTATTGAGAATTGGTCTTGAGCCTCCGAGAAATTTTGAATTTTTAGGGGGTATTTTCTGGGAGCGATAAACATTTAATGAATTAATAGTAATATGTATCATGGATATATTTATAAGAATTTAATATATAATATAATATATTATTGTATATCAATTAGAATAAGAAAATCTACAAAAAATCTAAAAAGAAAGAGTTTAATGATGAAAAGCGATTCTATGAATTTAGAGGAGAGAGAGAGAAAATATTAAAGCTTTAATCTAAAAATAGTAATTTTCAATGTCATATTGTTTATTAATTAATAAATATTTAATATATAAATAATTAAATATAGAATAACTAACCTATATTATTAAATACGTATATATATATTAATAGGTATTTAATAATTATAAAATTTGGTTAAATAAATATATAATATATAATATATATATAATAAAATAATTACTTATTTAATATAATAAGAGATTAATTATTATTATATTAAATCTTTAATGAAAAATAGAAAATTAACAAATTTATTTGATTTATAGATAGAGTAAATAATAATAGTGTTATAGACTTCTAAAATTTTAAAAAAAATTATTACTAAATTTTATTAACTAGTATATATTCAAGTATATTAAATTTATTTAAAATGAATACTAAATTTAATTATTATTAAATTATTTAAATTTAGGACATTAAAGATTTTTAAACAATTAATAAAAAAAAAAAAAACTCCCTTAGTTTACTTTAGTATTAAATTATAGTTGTATATTTACATTAAGATAAATAAAAATAATAAATTAAATAGTGATTTCCGTTTGGGGCAATTTAAAATTTTGGTTAATTTGAGATTTTAGACTAAAATTTTATTTTGAGAGTTAGTTTAATAAATTGGACTATGAAAAAAATTGCTTAGTTTTGGTTACAAGTAAATTTTTGTAATTTTTCAAATTATTGCGTTTACTGCAAGTTAATACGATTTAGTGTCCAAAAATGGCTTTTACTAAGAATAATTCACCGATTTTAAAAAAAATTATTAAATTTTTGGAACGGTTGAAATTAGTTTGGCAAATGGACTTGAGGGGTCAAAAAAGATTTTTCCGAAAAATTCGGCAAAATTGGCGCTATTGAAAAAAAGGACTGAAAATAAAAATTCTTTTATTTTCAAAAATCGATTTCTGGGACCCCAAAAAAACCTATATATAAAGTTCTATTGCTATATAATTTTAATATATAGAATGCTATTTTTTTTTCATATATAAATAAATACGCGTGAAAGGAAAAAAAATCAAAAAATTAGATTACAGTTAAGGAGGTATAATTTTATAAAGTTAAAATTTATAAAATTAGAAATAAAGTTTTAATTAAGGGCCGATTTTAGACTTAAAAATTTTATACATAAGTGATTTTTTTCGATTTTTTTTTCTCAAAAACATTGCGTTTACGACCATAAGGGGGGTGTGGTCTATTTTCCAATAAAATTCAGATAATTATAGTGGTTTTCTTTAAGCAAAAATTTTCATTTTTTTTACCTTGAAAAAATGGGCTTCAAAAAAAAATATTTGAGGTTATTTAATAATTTTTTTTTGTGGGGGGGATAAAAAAAAAAATCGGGATTTTATTTAATATGATTAATTTTTTGGTTGAGGGGCCAAAAATATTTTTTCAGAATGTTTCAGTTTTATATTGGCTGGAATAATTTCTTAAAATATTTGAGAATTTGAAACTTGAGGGGGTTTTAATTCGGTTAATTAAGGTTTTAAAAATCTTAATAAGGTACCAATAAAATCTAAATAAATTTGTAATTATTTAAATTTAGATTTGATTTGTCTACTAAGGAGGTCATTAATATGGTTGTTTATGTTGGTTGGTCGTAAACTTCAATGATTATTCCATTTTGGGTAGCGGAGCATGCGTCAAAAGTGCGGTCGTAAATTTCAAGTTAATTTTTATTAGGCTGTAAATTTTAAACTAATTTTTTTAAAAAAATTATTAATTTAATACATTATAATTATGGAGTAGTATATTATTAAAGTTAATTTTTTTATAATTTAAAATAAAGTTTTAATCTAGCTTGGGGAATTAGTTTATGCTTTTAGTTATATGTTAATTTTTGTGGTTAAGGGTATTAATTTAAATAGTTGGTATTAAATTTTTTTTAAATTAATTCACAGTAAGAAGTTTTATAAATTAAGGGGGGCTTAGATTTAGAAATGTATAATAATATTAACAAAATTTGTGCCAGCAGTTGCGGTTACACAGATAATATAATTAATTTTTTTTAGTTGATAGTAATGGTTTAATTTTTCAAATATACATTGGGGTTTGTAAGGTGAAATTTTAAATTTTAATTAATTTTGATTAAAAATTTATATGCTATTAAATTTTGTTTTAAACTAGGATTAGATACCCTATTATTGAAAATGTAAATTTAAAATGCTAAACTAGTAGTAGTTATGTTCTTGAAAATTAAAGATTTTGGCGGTATTTTAGTCTTTTCAGAGGAACCTGTTCTATAATTGATATTCCACGATTTATTATACTTGTTTTATTAGTTTGTATATCGTCGTCAGTTGAATATTTTTAAAGAAGCTGAATATTCAAAATTTATTATTAATAAAGAAAATCAGATCAAGGTGTAGCGTATAGGCAAGAAGAAATGGGTTACAATAATTTTATTTATACGAATTAAATCTTGAAAAGGTTTATGAAGGTGGATTTGAAGGTAATAATATTTAAATTAATATTATGATTTAAGCTCTAAAATATGCACATATCGCCCGTCGCTCTCATTTAAAGTGAGATAAGTCGTAACATAGTAGGCGTACTGGAAAGTGTGCCTGGCGGGCAAGTTAGAGCTTTGGATAAAGTATTTTATTTACACTAAAAGGTTAATTGTGAAACTCAATTTAACTTGAGTGGACAAAATTATTTATTAATCAATATAAAAAAAATATTTTTAATTTTTATTATACTTTTAGAAAAAATTAATTACATTATAGTTTACTAGTATAGTGATAGAAATTTTAAAAAAATGAAAATTTATATTTTTGAAAGAAAAATTTATTTTTTGTACCTTGTGTATCAGGGTTTATTAATTAATAATTATAAATTTAATTTTCTCGATTTTAAAAGAGCTAAAAAATTATATATTTTATTGTAAAATAAATATTTAAAATAATTTTTTTGTAATGAAACGTTATTCGTTTTTAAATATATCTAGTTTTTGAAGAAAAGAATTAAATTCTATTTATTAAATTATAAAATTTATTGGTAAATTTTATTAAATTAATAAAAAATATTTTTGGGGATAAGCTTAAAAGTATAATTTTATAAATTTTATTTTTTATGTAGGAAACTGTAGGATTAGGAATTTTCATCTATTATAATTTGTTATAATTAATTTCTATATAAATTTGATTTTTATTAATTTTGAATTTTTTATTCAAATAATTTATTTAATACAAAAATAAATGTAATAATGATAAAATTAGTATAATTTTATTTATGAATATATTAATATTTATAGGTTAATTTAAGGAACTCGGCAAATACTTTTTTCGCCTGTTTATCAAAAACATGTCTTTTTGATAATAATTTAAAGTCTGACCTGCCCACTGAATTTTGAATGGCCGCGGTACTTTGACCGTGCGAAGGTAGCATAATAATTAGTTTTTTAATTGAAAGCTGGAATGAATGGTTGAACGAGAAAAAAACTGTCTCAAGTTAAATTTATTAGAATTTTATTTTTAAGTTAAAAAGCTTAAATAATTTTAAAAGACGAGAAGACCCTATAGAGTTTTATAGATTTTATTATTTTGAATTTTTAGAATTATACAATTTTTTATAGTAATATTTATTTTATTGGGGTGATAAAAAAATTTATTAAACTTTTTTTTAATAAAAACATTGATTTATGAATTTTTGATCCATTATTAATGATTATAAGATTAAATTACCTTAGGGATAACAGCGTAATTTCTTTAAAGAGTTCTAATCGAAAAAGAAGTTTGCGACCTCGATGTTGGATTAAAATTAAATTTTGGTGTAGAAGCTAAAAGATTAGGTCTGTTCGACCTTTAATATTTTACATGATCTGAGTTTAAACCGGCGTGAGCCAGGTTGGTTTCTATCTTTAAAAAATTTAGATATTTTAGTACGAAAGGACCAAATAATTATAAAATTTATTACATATTGAATATTATTAATGCATTGCTTTGGCAGATTAGTGCGTTAAATTTAGGATTTAATTATGTAGTTAAAATTACAAGTAATACTTGTTTTTTAAAGATTTAATTTTAATATTTATTAGAAGCTTGATTTTAGTTATTTGTGTATTAGTGGGGGTTGCTTTTTTAACTTTATTAGAACGAAAGGTATTGGGGTATATTCAAATTCGTAAGGGGCCTAATAAAGCTGGTTTTATAGGGATTCCTCAACCTTTCAGAGATGCTATTAAATTATTTACTAAGGAAAGAATTTATCCTATAATATCTAATTTTAATTCATATTATTTTTCTCCTATTTTTAATTTGTTTTTATCTTTATTATTATGGTTGTGTATACCTTTTTTTAGAGTACTCATTAATTTTAACATGGGGGTGTTATTTTTTTTGTGTTGTTCTAGATTAAGAGTTTATACAATTATAATTGCTGGTTGATCATCTAATTCTAATTATTCTTTATTAGGTGGGTTACGATCAGTTGCTCAGACTATTTCTTATGAAGTTAGCTTGTCTTTAATTTTGTTGTCTTTTTTATTTTTAACTTCAAGTTTAAATATAATTGAATTTTTTAAATATCAAAGTTATTCTTGGTTATTGTTTTTATGCTTACCTTTAAGAATAATTTGATTTGTTTCTAGATTGGCTGAGACAAATCGGACTCCTTTTGATTTTGCTGAGGGTGAATCAGAGCTAGTATCTGGGTTTAATGTAGAATATAGAGGAGGAGGATTTGCTTTAATTTTTTTAGCTGAATATGCAAGAATTTTATTTATAAGAATATTATGTTGTGTTTTATTTTTAGGGGGTGATATTTGTTCTTGATTATTTTTTTTAAAATTAAGATTTATATCTTTTTTGTGAATTTGAGTTCGTGGCACATTGCCTCGGTTTCGTTATGATAAATTAATGTATTTAGCTTGAAAGAGATTTCTTCCTATTTCTTTAAATTATTTATTTTTTTTTTCAGGGTTAAAAATGTTAATTTTTTCCCTATTGATTTAGTTAATAAAATTTAGTAGTAAGTTAATAGAGAATTTAACTCTTTTTTATACTTTCAAAATATACACTTATAACAAGTTCATTAACTAATCGAATAAAATTGAGTCTCAAATATTAGCAATAATTGGGTTTACAATAAAATATAAAAAATATAGAACTGTAAGAATTTGCCCAAGCGAAATATAGGGGTCTTCAACAGGTCGGGCCCCAATTCAAGTTAATAGAAGAATAATTGAAACAAATGATCAAAATAAAATTTTATTTAAGGGGTAGAATTGAGTTCTTTGAAACTTTTTTTTGTTAGTAAACGGTATAAAAAGTAAAATAGCAATAGATATCACTAGAGCTAATACTCCACCTAATTTTCTTGGGATAGACCGTAAAATAGCATATGCGAATAGAAAATATCATTCTGGCTGAATATGAACTGGAGTTACTAAGGGGTTTGCAGGAATGAAATTATCAGGGTCTCCTAATATATAGGGATTAGTAAGAGTTAAAAAAACTAATAATATAGTTATAATAATAAATCCAAATAAATCCTTAAGTGTAAAATAAGGATGAAATGGAATTTTATCTACATTTCCATTTACTCCTAATGGGTTATTAGACCCTGTTTGGTGAAGAAAGAGAAGGTGAATAATTGTTATTGCTGCAACTAGGAATGGAAGTAGAAAATGTAAAGCGAAAAATCGAGTTAAAGTGGCATTATCTACTGCAAAACCCCCTCATAGTCATTGTACAATATCTGTTCCTAAATAAGGAATAGCTGATAATAAATTAGTAATTACAGTTGCTCCTCAAAAGGATATTTGTCCTCAGGGTAAAACATAACCTAAAAATGCAGTAGCTATAACTGTAAATAAAATAATTACTCCTATAGTTCAAGCTAACTTCAAATTGTAAGAGCCGTAATACAGACCTCGACCTACATGCATATAAATACAAATAAAAAAGAATCTTGCCCCATTAGCATGTAACGTTCGAATTAATCAACCATAGTTTACATCTCGACAAATATGAATAACTCTATTAAAAGCTAAGTCTACATTTGCTGTGTAATGTATTGCTAAAAAAATTCCTGTAACAATTTGAATAATTAAACATAATCCTAGTAAAGATCCAAAATTTCATCAGGCGGAAATATTTGAGGGAGTGGGGTAGTCAATAAGTGAATTATTAACGATTTTAAGGAGAGGATTTCTTAATCGTAAAGGTATTTTCATTAAAATTTTTGTCGTAAAGGACCATAAGAAATATTAGTAATTTTAACTACAGCAATTAATGTAATGAATAAATAAATAATTATTATTAATAAGATAACTCTTGAAGGAAAATTAAAGAATTTTCTTAAACTAATATAAATTTCTTCATTAATTAAAGTTTCTACTTGTATATTATTAATATAAATCAATATTCTGTCTATAAAATAAAAAGGTAGACTTAAAATGATAATAAAAATATTTATAATAGTAATTAAATTAGAATATTTGAATTTTTCATTAGATGCAACTCTTGTTATGTAAATGAATAAAACAAGTATTCCTCCAATTATGATTAGGAATAAAATATACGAAAATCAAAAATTTAACCTGATAAATCCAGTGATTAGTGCAATTAAAATTGTTTGGGATAAAAGAACCAGTCCTATTGAAAGAGGGTGCCTTATGAAAATAAACGTAAAAGATAGTATTAATGATAATGTTATTATTATAATAATGCAGAGAATAGTTTATAAAAATTTTAATTTTGGAGATTAAAGATAGGAAGAATTTCTTTTCTCTGAAGTTTTAAAAGAGATTTTTCTTATGTTTGATTTACAAGATCAAAATTTTTATTTAAATTATTAAAACTAATGTTAATTTTTTTACTTTTTTCAATTATTATATATTTTTCGGGGCTTTTAGTTTTTTGTATTAAACGAAAGCATTTTTTATTAATGTTATTAAGTTTAGAATTTATTGTTTTGTCTTTATATTTTAATTTATTCATTTATTTGAGATATTTTAATAATGAGTATTATTTTAGAATAATTTTTTTAACTATAAGAGTTTGTGAGGGAGCGTTAGGCCTATCTATTTTAGTTTCATTAATTCGAACTCATGGAAATGATTATTTTAATACATTTAATTTATTATGATAAAATTTTTATTTATGTTAATTATAATGATCCCTTTAAGATTTAAAAAGAATTTATTTTGACTTAATCAATATTTATATTTTTTAATATTTATTCTATTTTTAATAAATTTTAGATTTAATTATTTAGTTACTAATATTAGATATTTTTTGGGTAACGATTTACTAAGTTATATAATGATTTTATTAAGGTTTTGAATTTGTTCTTTGATAATCTTAGCAAGATCTAAATTATTTACTAAGAATTATTATTATAATTTGTTTTTATTTTTTATAGTCTTATTAATAATTTCTTTATATTGTGCTTTTGGTTCAATAAATTTATTTATTTTTTATTTATTTTTTGAAATAAGATTGATTCCAGTTTTAGTTTTAATTATTGGTTGAGGGTATCAGCCTGAACGAATTCAAGCTGGTAGTTATTTATTATTTTATACATTATTTGGTTCCTTACCTATATTAATTTGTATTTTTTATTATTATGAAAATTATAATACTTTAGATTTTTTTTTAATAAATAAATCTATAAATATATTTGTACTTTATATTTGTATAAATTTTGTATTTTTAGTTAAAATACCTATATATTTTGTTCATTTATGATTACCTAAGGCGCATGTTGAAGCCCCTATTGCAGGCTCAATAATTTTGGCGGGTGTTATACTAAAATTAGGGGGCTATGGAATAATACGTTTAATAATATTATTCCTTAGAATTGGTATAGAAGTTAATTATATTTTTATTATAATTAGAATAGTAGGAGGATTTTTTGTTTCTTTAATTTGTTTACGTCAAAGAGATATAAAATCTTTAATTGCTTATTCTTCAGTCGCTCATATAGGTTTAGTATTGGGAGGCATTATAACTTTAAATTATTGAGGTTTATGCGGTGCTTTAGTAATAATATTAGCTCATGGACTTTGTTCATCTGGGCTATTTTGTTTGGCAAATATTTCTTATGAACGTATTTTAAGTCGAAGAATTTATTTAAATAAGGGATTGATTAATTTAATACCAAGAATAACATTATGGTGATTTTTACTAAGTTCTTCAAATATAGCCGCTCCACCCTCATTAAATTTATTAGGAGAAATTATGTTAATTAATAGTTTAGTAAGATGAAGCTTTATTTGTATATTTATACTATCTTTAATATCTTTTTTTAGAGCTGCTTATTCTTTATATCTTTATGCTTACACTCAACATGGAAAAATTTATTCAGGTTTATATATATTTTCTATAGGGTCAGTTCGAGAATTTTTATTATTGTTATTACATTGATTACCTTTAAATTTAATAATTTTAAAGGGGGAATATTTTACTTTATGAATTTATTTAAATAGTTTATTAAAAAATATTGATTTGTGGGATCAAAGATATGAGAATTCATTTTAGATAATTGTATCAATTTGTTTAATTTATTTTGTATTTTTTTTATTTTTTAGAATTATTACATTTTCAAGAAGATTATATTTTATAGTATTAAATTATAGAATAATTTTGGAGTTTGAGTTACTAAGAATTAATTCAAGATCTATTGTTATAACAATTTTACTAGATTGAATGTCTTTATTATTTATAAGGTTCGTTTTATTTATTTCTTCAATAGTAGTCTATTATAGAAAGGAGTATATGGAAGGAGATTTAAATATTAATCGTTTTATTATATTAGTTTCTATATTTGTATTATCAATAATATTATTAATTATTAGACCTAATTTGATTAGAATTTTATTAGGGTGAGATGGGCTAGGCCTTGTTTCTTATTGTTTAGTAATTTATTATCAAAATGTAAAGTCCTATAATGCTGGGATATTAACTGCTTTAACTAATCGAATTGGGGATGTTGCTTTATTAATATCAATTGCATGGATAGTAAATTATGGGAGATGAAATTATATTTTTTATATTGAGTATATAAAGAGAGATTTTTCTATAGAATTAATTTCTTATTTAGTGGTTTTAGCGGCAATGACTAAGAGAGCCCAAATTCCTTTTAGTTCATGACTACCTGCAGCTATAGCAGCTCCAACCCCTGTTTCTTCTTTAGTTCATTCTTCTACTTTAGTAACAGCAGGTGTATATTTATTAATTCGTTTTAGCGCAGCTTTAAGATTTAATTTAATAATAATTTTATTATTCGTAGGAAGAATAACTATATTTATAGCTGGATTAGGGGCAAATTTTGAATTTGATTTAAAAAAAATTATTGCTCTTTCTACACTAAGTCAGTTAGGGCTAATAATAAGAATTTTGGCTTTAGGTGAAATAAACTTAGCTTTTTTTCATTTATTAACTCATGCTTTATTTAAGGCTACTTTATTTATATGTGCAGGATGTATTATTCATAATTTAAGAAATTGTCAAGATATTCGTTATATGGGTTCCTTAGTAACTCAAATACCTTTAACTTGTTGTTTTTTTAATATTTCTAATTTATCTTTATGCGGTCTTCCCTTTACTTCAGGGTTTTATTCAAAGGATTTAATTTTAGAAGTATTATCAATAAATTATTTAAATATTTTTATTTATTTGATTTTCTTTCTTTCTACAGGGCTTACTGCTTGCTATACTTTTCGTTTAATATACTATTCTTTAATAGGGGATTATAATTTTAGAAGGCTGAGAAGATTAAGAGATACTGGGTATGTTATACTAAAGGGTATAAGAGGTCTAATTTTTTTAGTAATTATAGGAGGTAGAATACTAATATGATTAATTTTTCCAATTCCTTACTTTATTTGTTTACCTTTTTATATAAAAATTATGGCATTATTAGTTTCTGGTGTTGGAGCTTGAGTAGGCTACGAGTTTTCAAAGTTTTCTTTAAGGTATTCTTTAAAATCTATAGATTACTTAGGAACGTCTTTATTTTTTTCTTCAATATGAAATATGCCAATTTTATCTACATTTGGTGTAAATTTTTATATTTTAAATTTAGGTAAAAAAATTTACTTAAATTTAGATCAGGGTTGGTCAGAATATTTAGGAAGTCAGAATATTTTTAATAATATAAAAAATTCTTCTATATTTATACAGTTTTTATTTAATAATAATATTAAAATTTATTTAATTATGCTAGTGATTTGAGTAGTATTTTTATTTATTTATATATTTTATTTAAATAGCTTATATTTAGAGCATAGTACTGAAGATACTAAGGAAATAATTATTATTTTTAGATATTTATAAGAAAAAAGATTCTAATTTTATAGTGAAAGTATAATGTTTTGTATTAAACTATATAAATAGAAATATTAACGAAGTTTCATCGCTAAAAAATTAAGTTAGAAGCTTATTTTTGATTCCCATATTCCCTTAATTGGAGAAATTTCTCAGTTTAATCATTAACAGTGATTTACCTCTATTTTGGTTTCAATTAAAGTGTAAATAAGGGCCCCCCTAGGCCAAACTTTTAGGTCGAAACTAAATACAATAATTTGTTTCTTATTTTTAAGATAAATTGATTGATCAATACTTTTTAAGTGCAAGTTAAATGTTATAGTTAACTATTATCCTAGATAACTCAAGTTAGAGCTCCTTGGTTTCATTCATGGTATAAACCAACTAATAAAATAAAAATAAAGAAAATTCTAATTAAGTAAATATTTGATAATCTTGAGATTTTTATCACTAAAATTAGAGGGATTAGTATAGTAATTTCTACATCAAAAATTAGAAAAATTACAGCAATTAAAAAGAATTGTAGGGAAAATGGAAGACGGGCAGAATTTTTAGGATCAAATCCGCATTCGAAAGGTCTTCTTTTTTCTCGGTCTATGAAGGTTTTTTTAGATAGGATTCTTGCGGCAAATATTATAATTATTGAAATAATGAATAACACTAGGGCTATATAAAAAATGAAAATAATTATTTACACTAAATTTAGTTAGATCTTTTAATTGGAAGTCAAAAATAATATTTATACTATGTAAATTATCTACCTCATCAATATATAGAAATATAAAGGAAAAGTCAAACTACATCAACGAAATGTCAGTATCAAGCAGCTGCTTCAAACCCAAAATGATGAATACAAGAAAAGTGATTATTAATATGTCGAATTAGGCAAACTAGAAGAAATGATGTACCAATAATAACATGAATTCCATGGAATCCTGTTGCTATAAAAAATGATGATCCATAAACTGAGTCTGAAATTGTAAAAGGAGCTTCAATATATTCATATCCTTGTAAAATTGAGAAATAAATTCCTAAGATTACAGTTAATAATAGTCTTTGTGTTGTTTGTTTGAAGTTATTTTCTATTAATCTGTGATGAGCTCAAGTTACAGTAAGTCCTGAAGTTAATAGGATTAGGGTGTTTAACAGAGGAATTTGAATAGGGTTAAATGTTTCAATTCCCTTAGGAGGTCATGTTATACCTAATTCAATAGCAGGGGACAATCTTCTATGAAAGAACCCTCAGAAAAATGAAACAAAAAAAAATACTTCAGATGTAATAAATAGAATTATTCCTCATCGTAAACCTATGGTAACTCGATAAGTATGTAATCCTTGGAAAGTTCCTTCTCGAGTTACATCTCGTCATCATTGGTATATAATTAATGATGTGATAAATAATCCAAAGAAAAATAAATCAGTATTATAAAAATGAAATCATTTAATTATTCCAATTATTGTAATTATAGCTCTTAGAGCTCCTAATAAAGGTCAAGGTCTAACATCAACTAAATGGTAGGGGTGATTTTTATGTAAATGCATTAAATTACTTCTCTAGAGTAAAGAGTTCTAAGGACTGCAAATACATAAGATTGAATAATAGCTACTGCTGATTCTAGCACTAATAATAATAATTGAACAATAATTAAAATATTAATTATTACTATAGGTAAGGAAGGTCCTGTATTACCTAGTAAAGTTATTAATAAATGTCCAGCAATTATATTTGCTGCTAATCGAACGGCTAGGGTTCCCGGACGAATAATATTTCTAATAGTTTCAATACATACTATGAAAGGTATAAGAACGGGAGGGGTACCTTGGGGGATAAGGTGAGCAAATATATGAATTGTGTTATTAATTCATCCGTATAATATAAAACTTAGTCATAGGGGCAGGGCTAAAGCTAATGTTATAGCTAAGTGTCTTGATCTAGTGAAAATATAAGGGAAAAGTCCTAAGAAATTATTAAATATAATAATTGAAAATAATCTAATAAAAATTATTGTTCTACCTTGTGAAGAAGGTCCAATTAATGTTTTGAATTCTTGATGTAATGTAAAAGTAATTTTAATTCATAAATAATTTCATCGTGATGGAATTAATCAAAATATTGAAGGAATTAATATTAATCCTAGGAATGTTCTTAATCAATTTAAGGATATTCCTAATCTTGTCGCGGGGTCGAATGATCTAAATAAATTTGTTATCATTTTCAGTTGATTTTTGAGGTAGATTTATTTGAAGAGGTTTTCTTAATTGGGTATATAAATGAGAAATAATTTATTCTATTAAATAATAGGAAAACTATAATAAATATTAAAAATAAGATTAATCAATTTATTGGTGCTATTTGAGGAATCAAAAATTATTAATTTAATTAATGATTTTAGAATGACAAACTAATGTTATAACTTAACTAAATTTTTCCATTAGAAGTATTCGTTAATATACTATGGGATGGTTTAAGAGACCAGTACTTACTTTCAGCCATCTAACGTTAAACTTCTCTTATTATAGAAATTCATTTAATGAAGTAATTTGTTGAAATTCTTTCTAATACGATTGGTATAAATCTATGATTTGCTCCACAAATTTCAGAACATTGCCCGAAGAAAATTCCAGCACGGTTTAATAAAAATCTAACTTGGTTTAGACGTCCAGGTGTTGCATCAATTTTGATTCTAATAGCAGGGATTGCTCATGAATGTAGCACATCTGCGGCAGTTACTAATATTCGAATTTGTGAATTATACGGAACTGCAATTCGATTATCTACATCCAATAAACGGAATTCGTGGGGCTTTAATTCATTAGTAGGAATTATATACGAATCAAATTCTACATTTCCAAAATCGGTATATTCATAGGATCAGTACCATTGATGGCCAATAGTTTTAACAGTTACTAAGGGGTTATTAACTTCGTCAAGTAAGTATAAAAGTCGGAGAGATGGGAGAGCAATAAAAATTAAAGTAATAGCAGGAATAACTGTTCAAATAAATTCAATAGTTTGACCTTCTAAAAGATACCGATGATTGTATTTATTAAAAAAAATTCTTCCTATTAAATACCCAACTAAAACTGTAATTATTAGTAAAATTATAAGGGCATGATCATGCAGAAAAATTAATTGTTCTATTAAAGGTGAGGCTCTATCTTGTGTTGTTAAGGTTTTTCATGTTGCCATTTCTTCTAAAGAAAGCATAAACCTTATATTTGGGGCTTAAATCCACCGCACTAATCTGCCACATTAGAAATTATAAATTATTGGGAGTTCTGAGTATCTGTGTTCTGCGGGGGGTATAGATTGTAATCATTCAATTGATGATGTTAAATTTACTGAAGAAATTCTTTCTCGTATTGAAACGAAAGCTTCTCAGATAGTAAATATTAAGAAAAAAATTCTTACTATAGATACTATTGATCCTATGGATGAAATAATATTTCATGTAGTGTAAGCATCAGGATAATCAGAATATCGTCGTGGTATACCTGCTAATCCTAAGAAATGTTGGGGGAAAAATGTTATGTTTACTCCAATGAATATTGATAAAAATTGAATTTTTAAGAATTTTTCATTTAATGTTAACCCAGTGAATAAAGGAAATCACTGAACTAACCCTCCAATAATTGCAAATACTGCTCCTATTGAAAGAACATAATGGAAGTGGGCTACAACATAATAAGTATCATGTAAAATAATATCAATAGATGAATTAGCTAATACTACACCTGTTAAGCCTCCTACTGTAAATAAAAATACGAATCCTAATGCTCATAGTATTGAAGGTGAGTAGTTAATTTGAGTTCCGTGTAGAGTTGCCAATCATCTGAAAATTTTAATTCCAGTTGGTACTGCAATAATTATTGTTGCAGAAGTAAAATAAGCTCGAGTATCCACATCTATTCCTACTGTAAATATGTGATGAGCTCAAACTACAAATCCTAGTAGTCCAATTGCTATTATTGCATAAATTATACCTAAACATCCAAAGGTTTCCTTTTTACCTCTTTCCTGTCTAATAATGTGAGAAATTATTCCAAATCCGGGGAGAATTAGAATATAAACTTCTGGATGGCCAAAAAATCAAAATAAATGTTGGTATAGAACCGGATCTCCACCTCCCGCGGGGTCGAAAAATGAAGTATTTAGGTTTCGGTCAGTAAGTAGTATAGTAATAGCTCCTGCTAATACTGGTAAGGAAAGCAATAAAAGTAGAGCAGTAATTCCTACAGATCAAACAAATAAAGGTATTCGATCAAATGTTATTCCAGTGGTTCGTATATTAATGATTGTAGTAATAAAATTTACGGCTCCTAGAATTGAAGAAATACCTGCAAGGTGAAGGCTAAAAATTGCTAAATCTACAGAAGAACCACTGTGGGCGATATTAGAGGATAGGGGGGGATAAACAGTTCAACCTGTTCCCGCTCCTCTTTCAACTATTCTTCTAGCTAATAATAGAGATAATGACGGAGGGAGTAATCAAAATCTCATATTATTCATTCGAGGAAAAGCTATATCGGGGGCTCCCAATATTAGTGGTACTAGTCAATTTCCGAAACCTCCAATAATAATTGGTATTACTATGAAGAAAATTATAATAAATGCATGGGCTGTAACAATTACGTTATATATTTGATCGTCGCCCAGTAAAGATCCAGGAGTTCCTAGTTCTATACGAATCAAAATTCTTAAGGATATACCTACTATTCCAGCCCAGGTCCCAAAAATGAAATATAGGGTACCAATATCCTTATGGTTAGTTGAGAATAATCATTTATTCGGTAGGATGGCTGAGATCCAAGCAATAAATTGTAAATTTATTCACGAATATTAAATTCTTCTACCAAAAACAGTCTTATAGTCAAAAAATAGTATGATTTCAAATTGCAAATTTGAAGACGGGTTCAGCCCTAAGGCTTAAAGGTGTGGCCGTCTTTATTTGAAGCTTTGAAGGCTACGAGTTTAGTATTAACTTAAATCCTTAGGAAAAGTTAAATATTAAGGTGCAAAATACTAAACCAACTAAAGAAATCGAATTATAAGTAAAAATTCAAAATCGGTTTCTTCTAAATTCAAGGGTAAAATTTAATTCTGAAGAATTTAGTATTAAAGCTGAAAAAATTAATCGTATGTAGTAGAAAAGTGTAAGTAATGTTAAAATTACTATTAAAAATCTAAGAAAATAAAATTTGTTTTCGATTAAACCTTGGATAGTGATTCATTTTGGGAAAAATCCCAAAAAGGGGGGCAATCCTCCTAGTCTAAGGAAATTTAAAATAAAAAAAAATTTAGTCAGGGTTTCTTGCTTTATTGCTATAAAAATTTGTCTTACGTAGTAAATATTAAGAATTTTGAAAATTAGTACAATATTGATTGAAATAATTGTGTAGACTGAAAAGTAAAATATTCATGTTGATTCTATTGTGAATATCGAGGCTAATATTCATGCGATATGATTAATTGATCTGTAAGCTAGGATTTTTCGAAGACTAATTTGATTTAGTCCTATAATTCCTCTAATTAGTATTCTGAAAATAATAATTATTGAAAAAAATAAGGGGAAATTAAAATTATAAGTGATTAGTACCATGGGGGCAATTTTTTGTCATGTAAGTAGAATTAAGCAATTAAATCAATTTAATCCTTCTATTACTTCGGGGAATCAAAAATGAAAGGGGGCTCTTCCTATTTTTGTAAGCAAAGCAGAATTAAAAATTAAAATGCAAGAAGATTCAATGAATTTGATATCAAATGAGAAGGATATCATAATAATTGAGAATAGAATAATTGTAGAGGCAATAGCTTGGGTAATGAAGTATTTAAGTGAAGCTTCGACTGAGAGGGCATTTTCATTATTGTTTATTAGAGGGATAATAGACAATAAATTAATTTCCAGTCCTATTCACATACCTATCCAAGAGTTAGAGGAGATCGAGACTAAAGTTCCAATAATTATTGTTGTGAAAAATAATAATTTATAGAGTTTAAAGATTAAAAAGAAAAGGGTTAAAACCTTTATACTTGGGGTATGAACCCAATAGCTTTATTAGCTTATCTTTTTCTACCAAAGTATATTTTAGTATACGATGTACGAAAATTTTTGATATTTTAGGAAGCGGCTTAACTCCGTTAGATATAATGAAGGTAACGAAAATTACATGATCTACCCTATCAAAATAGTCCTTTTAAAATCAGGCACTTCATT